TTTAGTCCAGCAAAGTAAATGTAAATAGTAAAGAAAAAAACAAGAAAAAAAGAATTATAAAATAATAAGAAGAACTCACATTTGGATTCTATTTTGACTCTATATCATAGGAATGGAAATAGTTCTTCTTATTATTGTTGTTGCTTTAATAACAAGCATTTTTGTTTTCAAATCAGATAAATTTTTTTCTATCTATGATTCATTGGAACAAAAAAGGGCCTGGATAGGTCAGTACCTATCCGGGCCGTGGGAATAAAATAAAAAGGCCCTTTTGAACAAACTCAAAGAAAGATTCTTTTTTTTTTTTCTATATTTCTATTGGAAATATATTTTTCGAGCCCTTACTTTATGGAATTGGAATTGCTGATAAAAGTTGTATATATCTATATAATAAAAAGAGATAAAAAAATAATAAAGAAAGATAAAGAAAGACTTTTTCAATCTTTACTTTATGTATGGGAGAGATGGCTGAGTGGACTAAAGCGGCGGATTGCTAATCCGTTGTACGAGTTATTCGTACCGAGGGTTCGAATCCCTCTCTTTCCGTTTCCATTGATGAATTGATATTTTATTTATCTTTCGAATTTCTCGAACCCTTTTTCTTTTTTCATAGTTAAAGGTGTGGAATAGATAAAATCCGAAGAAAATTTGAAAATCAAGTAAGGAAAATGCCTTTATTTTTTATTCTTCATTCTTCACGCCCAGGATTACGTCCCGGATCATTAGATAGGAATCCGAAGATGAAGAGAGAAACAAAGAATATCACTACTGTGTAAACGAAGAGTTTGAGAGTAAGCATTACACAATCTCCAAGATCATTTTTTGGGAAAAAGAGAATAGATTTTCCATTTTTATACCACATATCCTATTTTGACTCCTATTTTGACACCAAGACATGAGAAGTAGTTTCTAGAAATGGAAAAGCATTTTCAAAAAATCATTTGTAATTAAGAGTCTTTCATTGCCAAAATTTTCTTTCATACCCACAATTAGATATTGTGGGGGACCCTAATTAATAGTGCCTTTCACTGGAAAAAGGAAAGGGTTAGAATGAGGTGATACAGATTTATTGCGACTATCCGATACTTTGACTTTCAATGTTTTAATTGAGGGTTCATAATCTAAGATTTTTCTAATCTTATCAATTGTTAGAATTTTTTTTCTCGAAGAAATCATGAATTTTTCTAGGGCAGTATTAAATATTTCATCGAAAACTTACAGCGGCTTGCCAAACAAAGGCTAAGAGAAAAAAGAACAGAGGTATGACTGGCATAACATCTACGATTGGATTCAAAAAAGCATAGGCTTCGGGCAATTTGGCGAAGAAAAAATTACTCGAATAAAGGGCAGAATTAAGACAGATACAGATCAAACTAAAGATATTAAGCATAACAAACATTTTGTTCTTGGAGATAATTGAATTTTGATTGAGTTATTGATATGGTATTGATATAAGGGAAAAAAGAATAAAGTAGGGTAGACCAAAAAATCCTTCTTTTTCTTTTAACTCACCCAATCAAGAATACTTCAAGTCTCAAAAGAGAATAGAAGAAATCATACTTTCATAAATATCTTAATTGAATTATATGTAATGATCAATAAATTCAGTTTAATTCTATGTCTATACGTGTCAAAATCCTAGCAACAATCTAATCTATTCCATAAATATTTGGACTGGAATTGACGAACGACTAATAACAATATTAGTGTTTATTAGTGTCGACTAGAAATCTAAATGGGGCGTGGCCAAGTGGTAAGGCAACGGGTTTTGGTCCCGCTATTCGGAGGTTCGAATCCTTCCGTCCCAGAGCATACCAATTATATCAGAATAAAGATTGCTTTAAAAGTCGGAGGGGCCTTTGATTCTATGCCCATCCCCTTCATATTGAAGGTTAGTTACTTAGAAAAACCTTACGTCTCATATCCATTTGCATTCTCAATGATGCATTCTAGATCGAAATCCGAAAGAAAAGCCTCTATATTCCCTATCTATTATTCCCTATCCCTTAAATGAGGTAGCCTAATTATTAATTATTAATTCTCTGTGGATTGTTTTATTAAAAAATAAACAAGAGGGTTTTCTTGGTACTAATGGAATTCAATTAATGGGATTAAGTCTCTTAAGGCTAGGTTAGGGGAAACTCAAATAAAAATAGGAACAAAGACTCGTTTGGCTTTGTACCTAGACAAGATAGTCTAGCATCCCGTAAAAGAGGATCTTTTTTTTTATTTATGATTCATCATCCCATATTATTTGTGAAATAGATCAGTAAATAGATCAGTAGTGGAAGGTATCAATTTCAATATCGGTGTCTGTACAAATCTCATTAACAAACAATCAAGTTACATATGTAACAAATCCATTTTCTTTGAACCTCAGTTTTAGGTATTTCGTCTTTGGCTCTAATGAATTATTGTAAATCTATTATTGTAAATCTATGTAACAATTCAGACGGGGCAATTCATACATTCTATTTACTTTTTACTTTATGGGAAGATTCTTATGGAAAAATTACAGAAAGATTACTGAACCTCAAGTCAAACAAAATATAACAAAATACCTAAAAAATGAGGAAGGAAATTTTGAGATGTATGTATTTGTTATCGTTCTATTTCAGCGACAATGAGGTTTCGATTTTCGTGAAAAAGATTTATGATCTTTAAAATTTTTGAAATTAAAATATTTCACATAGAATATCCATAATTACTTCCAGTAACAATTGTTCAGTCTAAGATACAGAAATCTCCTATTCTTTCGGTTCTTATTTTATCAATCATATGAAAGAATAACGATCTAAATCTTCTTCACGAAAAAAAACGAAGAGAAATTGGATTTGTTTTTGATCTATCTATTTGCTTTAAATCATTGTTGGTTCAGTTCAAAACGAAACATGGATTTATCTCTCTTATTTATAAGGATCAAATGCGGTTTTTTTTATTGTTTGTAAAACTTTATTCAACTCAAATAATGATGTAATGATGTCGAAGTAGTCAATTTTTTCAATTAAATATTTGTAATGATTTATTATTAGATTAGTCTTTCGTACTTGAAGAAGTATTAGATTGATGAATCTATCCTATTGTGTCACTTGAAGATGCAGATTCAAAAATAACTCATTTATTTTATATTTGTATCCTTTTATTTTTATATAAATTTGATTTTTATAAAAATTTTTATAAATATATAAATATAAATGTCTATTATATTATGTATTATAAAATATATAATAATATTATATTTTATCATATCTATAATTATTTTAGAATATTTATAATAATATATATATAATTATAGATATTCTATTATTATTATACTATTTATATATTATAGATATATTATAGATAAATTATAGATATTAGAATATCTAATTTTATATTTATATGTAATTTTATAGGTATAAAAGATATAAAAATATAAATCATTTTATAGATATATAATCTATCTAGATTATAGATATAAGAAAATCTAATAAAAAATGTTGCATTCATACAATAAAATACGGGATTAAGTTGAATTCTTGATGAGACATCTTCAGAAAAATATCTACACATCCATAAAAAAAAAGAAACAAGTATAGATTACTATGTACCGACTAAAACAATGACTATTCATGGTTCCATAATTGAATCAATTACATACCGGCTCCAAACTAGAGGAATGTTATGGTAAAACTTCGTTTGAAACGATGTGGTAGAAAGCAACGTGCGACTTGAAGGACATGATCAGTTGTGGATTTTTACACCCACCATTTTTTTATATTCAAATTTTATTATATAGTTATATAGGAATGAAGGTGCTCTTGGCTCGACATCGTTTGTTCTGCTCCACTAGAAGAACCCCTCTTTTCTTTTTTTGTTGGGTTGTAATGTAAATAGTACATGATGGAGCTCGAGTAGAAAGTATTGATTCATTTCTCGGGGGCAAGGATCTAGGGTTAGTGCCAATCAAGAAGTTGGAAATACTTTGTAAGTATATCTTCGATATAGACGAAAGGATACAATTCAAGCAAGTTTAAAATCCAAAAAGAAAATTTGTTTGAATTTGTAGAACACTTTCAATCAAAAGTGTATCGTGCGGGAATCAACCGTTCGTATGATTCTTTGATAAAAATAAATCACAAAAAAAAGGTATGTTGCTGCCATTTTGAAAGGATTAAGGATCATCGAAGTAATGTCTAAACCCAATGATTTAAAACAGAAATAAAGGATCCCGGAACAAGGAAACGCCGTTTTCAATTGTCTCAAAAACTAGGATTAGGATCAGAATGACGAATACAATAGATTTTAAACGAGACAAACAAAAAGGGGGTTAGAGACCGCTCAATAAATGAAATGCCTAAGGGTTGTCCTTTGAGCTATTTGAGAGTTATCCAACTTGAGTTATGAGTACGAATGATTTTATATTTTTGGGGAAAGAAGAACAAAAAAAAGGACTTAAATTAAATCATAGTCTAATGAATTTGATGATTTTATAGATCTATTTGCCATTGGAATTCTATACATCGACATAACTTTGAATCATTTTTTCTCGAGCCGTACGAGGAGAAAACTTCTTATACGTTTCTAGGGGGGGGGGGTATTGTTCACCTACATCTATCCCAATGAGCCGTCTATCGAATCGTTGCAATTGATGCTCGATCCCGAAGAGAAGGAAGAGATCTTCGGAAAGTGGGTTTTTATGATCCGATAAAGAATCAAACTTATTCAAATGTTCCTGCTATTCTATATTTCCTTGAAAAAGGAGCTCAACCTACAGGAACTGTTCATGATATTTCAAAGAAAGCGGAGGTTTTTACGGAACTTCGTCTTAATCAAACGAAATTCAAATTCAATCAATGAAATACAAAAAACGAGGGGGGGATGACTCGTATATAGCTTTGTATAACTTTCTCTACTACTGCCCCTTAATCTATCTTATTGATATAAGATGGATAGAAAAAAGATCAAGTGAATAGATGAAGGAATTATATCTAGAAATATAAAATTCTGACATTACCTTC